TTTTTTATGTTGTTTAAATAAAAAAATATCTTATTTTATGGAATGAAAACTGATTATAGTTCTAATTCTTAAATTTAATATATTTCAGTATTAGGAAGGTAAAAGAATTTGGGATTTGATTTTCGTGTGCACGGAAAAATCAAATTTGCGCAACGAAAAATTGCCTATGGGGAAATTTAAGATGGAAAAAACCGAGGTTTTAAGTTTCTCAAAAACCCTATTTTATATAAATGTTTAATTTATTAATGATAAATATTAGTTTACATTATTTATTCTACAATATACGTTTAATATTATATATATATATTTATTAGTCATTACTAATATTATTCATTATTATTCCTATAAATATACATACATCGTATATAAAAGTATAATAATTTAATTGGAAAAAGAGAAAATAATATATAGAGGTAAACTATATCAATAATATTTTTAATATATATATATAATTAAATGAATCATATTATTAATTTATTAGTTTACTATTAAGTATATTAAACTAATACGTATATAATTATTTCTATAAATGTACAATATAATTATCATTAATATATTAAATCTTTACTATAAAAAAAAAAAAAAAAGAGTAATTTAGATAATAAAAAAGAGATTAATTATATGTAATTTAATTCTTATTCAAAATATTATTTTAGAGGAAGTATAAAAAAATTTCCTTTTTTGTCTAATTATAAGGTTTAAATTTATTAATTATAAGGAAAATTGGCTATTATTCTGGGCGGTGCGTGGTTTGATAGTTGTTGAAATTAAAATAAGCGAAGATTCGGGGTCTTTCGCTGGCTCTCTTAAAGGTCAGATCTTTAAGAGGGAAGAGAGGAGTGTGCCTATCGGGTGGGCCAGTCTGAGGAATTGTCAGAAATTTTGTGAAATTTCTGACGGGAGTTAGCTGAGTAAATTTATTTGTTAGGGGTGTTTATGAGGATTAAAGTTTTTTTGGTTCGTAAAATTTTTTAATTTTTATTTAAGGAAAGTTTTATTTTGGCTTAAAAAATGCATTTTTATAGTTTTATCATACAAGTTTTAGCTGTGTAGAATTAAAAAGATTTATTGTAGTTATTAATTTTAAATTTTCAATAATTTGAGATTTAGGCATATATTAAGGTTCAGACAAAAATTGTGCCAGCAGTTGCGGTTAGACATTTTGGGCGATGTAATTTTTTTGGTTGTTAGAAATTGATGATTTTTATTTAATTTGGATTTTTATTAGGTGAAATTTAAATTTTCATATTAAGTTTTTTTTGAGATTTTATTAAATTTTATTTTTAAACTAGGATTAGATACCCTATTATTTTTAATGTAATTTTTTAAACCTGGTTAGTATTAGTTAAGTTCTTGAAAACAAAAAAATTTGGCGGTATTCTAGTCTTTTCAGAGGAACCTGTCCTGTAATTGATATTCCACGATAAAATTTACTTTTTTTAATTAATTTGTATATCGTCGTGATTGATTGTTTTATGAGAAGATAAATGATCAGGATTTTTATTTAAGAGGAAGTCAGATCAAGATGCAGTTTATAGAAAAGAAGAGATGGGTTACAATAAATTAATTTATATGGTGTATCTTTTTAAAATTAGATATTAAAGTGGATTTGAAAGTAATTTTATTTAATTATTTAATATGATTAAGCTCTAGAATATGTACATATTGCCCGTCACTTTCATCAAGTTGAAATAAGTCGTAACAGAGTAGGCGTACCGGAAGGTGTGCCTAGAAAGACAAATTAGAGCTTGTTAGGAAGTTTTTTATTTACATTAAAAAGTTGTTGTGCGAATCAATGTAGTTTGAGCGATTAAAATTATTGGATGGTTTTATTAAAATATTAGTTTATTTAGTTTATTAAAAAATTTATTTATATAATAGTTCACAATTACTGTAGGGGAAATTTGAAATAGGTTGAAATAAATGAGCATTGATAAGAAGAGTTAATTTTTTGTACCTTGGGTATCAGGGTTTATTAAAAAGTTCCTATTGATTTAGTTTTCCCGAATTTTGAGGAGCTAGTAAAAAATTTATTTTAATGTTGAATAATTATTTATAATTTTATACTTGAAATGAAACGTTATTCGTCTCTAAAGATATCTGGTTTTTTAAGAAAAAAATTTAATTTTGCTAATTTCTTTTAAAAATTTTAAAATTTTTGTAAAAAATTTAGTAATAAGGTGAGGGATAAGCTTCACTTTAAATGACTATAATATTTAAGTATATTGGGTTTGTAGGATTAAAATTTTTCATCATTTTTAGTATGTTATAATAATCTCAGTTTATATAATATTTAGGTAGTTTTAGGTTGTTTATTAAAAAATCTAATTTAATTTGTGATTGGAGTTACAATGATGGAATTAGTAAATATTTTTTTAAGTTTAATTTTTAATTTTAGGTTATTTTAAGTAACTAGGCAATTATTTTTCCACCTGTTTATTAAAAACATGTCCTTTTGTCTAATAATTTAAGGTCTAATCTGCCCAATGATTTGAATTAAATGGCCGCGATATCTTGATCGTGCGAAGGTAGCATAATCATTAGTTTCTTAATTAGAAGCTTGCATGAAAGATTGGATGAGATAAATACTGTCTCGGAGTAAAAGGTTGAATTTTATTTTTAAGTAAAAAAGCTTAGATTTTTTTAAAAGACGAGAAGACCCTATAGAGTTTAATAATTAAATTTAATTGATGTATAAGGGATTTAATGGTTTAATTTTTTTTAATTATTTGGTTGGGGTGACAGGAAAATTTTATTAACTTTTTTTTAGTTGGATATTAATAAATAGGTTTTTGATTTGTTTAACAGTTAAAAGATTAAATTACCTTAGGGATAACAGCGTTATTTTTCTTGAGAGTTCAAATCGAAAGAAGAGTTTGCGACCTCGATGTTGGATTAAAATATATTCTTGGTGTAGGAGCTGAGTTAGTTAGTCTGTTCGACTATTAAAATTTTACATGATCTGAGTTTAAACCGGCGTGAGCCAGGTTGGTTTCTATCTTTAATTTTATAATATATTTTAGTACGAAAGGACCAAATATGTGTTAAATTAATTTTTTATCGAATTTTATTATTAATTTGGCAGATTAGTGCGTAAGATTTAGAATCTTTTTATGTAATAATTATTACAGTTAATACTTGTTGTGGCAGGAAAGTTTTTTAATTTTTATTAGAATACTAAAATTAGTTATTTGTGTTTTATTAGGGGTGGGATTTCTAACTTTGCTTGAACGGAAGGTTTTAGGTTATATTCAACTTCGTAAGGGACCAAATAAGGTGGGATTTTTAGGGATTCCCCAACCTCTCAGAGATGGGATTAAATTATTTTCTAAGGAGCAGGTCTATCCTTTGATGTCTAATTTTTTTATCTACTATTTTTCTCCTGTTTTTAATCTTTTTTTAGCTTTGTCTCTTTGATTTTGTATTCCGTTTTTTTCTTGAATATTAAGATTTAATTTTGGGGTTTTATTTTTTTTTTGCTGTTCAAGTCTAGGGGTCTATTCTATTATAATATCTGGTTGATCGTCTAATTCAATTTATCCTCTTTTAGGGGCTCTTCGGGCCATTGCTCAGACTATTTCTTATGAGGTGAGGTTGGCTCTTATTCTTATGTCTTTTTTAATTTTAATTTCGAGTCTGAATTTAATTAATTTTTATAAGTTTCAATATTTTATTTGGTTAATTTTTGTTGGGTCACCTTTGGCCTTTGTTTGATTTATTACTAGTTTGGCAGAGACAAACCGGACTCCGTTTGATTTTGCTGAAGGGGAGTCTGAGCTTGTATCAGGGTTTAATGTTGAGTATAGAGCTGGGGGTTTTGCTTTGATTTTTTTAGCTGAATATTCAAATATTTTATTTATAAGAATATTGTTTTCAATGTTTTTTTTAGGCTCTAATTTTTTTAGTTTGGGGTTTTTTATTATAGTTGTTTTAATTTCTTTTTGTTTTATCTGGGCTCGTGGGACCCTCCCTCGGTATCGTTACGATAAGTTAATACAATTGTCTTGGAAAAGGTTTTTACCTCTTTCTTTAAATTATTTTCTATTTTTTCTGGGATTTAAGGTTCTTAGAATTTCCTTTCTTTTTTAATTTAATAAAATTTAGTATGAAGTTAATAGAAAATTTTTTCTTTCTTATATTTTCAAAATATAAGCTTATATCAAGCTCATTAACTAATTTTTAAAGGTAATTTTATCCCATAAGATAGCTGTTATGGGTCTGATAATAAAATATAAAAAGTAGGTTATAGTTAAGACTTGCCCTGTTGTGATGAAGGGGTCCTCAACTGGGCGTGCCCCAATTCAAGTCAGGAGAATAATATTTCCAAGGAATAGTCAAAATAAAGTTTTATTAATTGGGTAGAATTGAGTAGATCTGAATTTTTTATAATTTGAAAATGGTATTGTTAATAGAATAGCAATGGACATAACTAATGCAATTACTCCCCCTAACTTGTTGGGGATTGACCGTAGAATGGCATAAGCAAAAAGGAAGTATCATTCTGGCTGGATATGAACTGGGGTTACTAGTGGGTTAGCTGGGATAAAATTGTCTGGGTCTCCTAATGCAAATGGGTATTGTAATGTTAAAATTAATAGGCTGGATATTATGATAATAAATCCAACTAAGTCTTTGAATGAGAAATAAGGGTGGAAGGGGATTTTATCAATATTTCTGTTTGTTCCTAGAGGGTTGTTAGAACCTGTTTGATGAAGAAACAGGAGATGAATACCGGCTAATGCTAAGACTAGGAATGGTAGGGCAAAATGAAGGGTGAAAAATCGGTTTAATGTGGCATTATCTACTGCGAATCCTCCTCACAATCATTGGACAATTGTTCCCCCTAAGTAGGGGATGGCTGAGAGGAGGTTAGTGATGACAGTGGCTCCTCAGAATGATATTTGTCCTCAGGGCAAAACGTAGCCTAGGAAAGCGGTTGCTATTGTTGCGAATAAAATTATTACTCCGATTCTTCAAGTTGTATGAAGTTTGTATGATCTGTAATAGATTCCACGTCCCACATGAAGGTATAGGCAAATAAAAAAGAAAGATGCTCCATTTGCGTGTAAAGTTCGCAGAAGCCATCCGTAGTTTACATCTCGGGAGATATGAATGACTCTTGAAAAGGCATGTTCAACGTGCGGGGTGAAATGTATAGCTAAAAATAATCCGGTTACAATTTGTACTATTAAACATAGTCCTAGCAAAGACCCAAAATTTCATCATCTTGAGATATTTGAGGGAGAAGGGAGGTCAATGAGGGATGAGTTTATTAATTTGATTAATGGGTGATTTTTTCGTAAGGGTTTAAACATTAATAACCTGTACGTAAGGGACCGTATTCAATTTTAGTGATTTTTACCACTGCGATTAGTGTAATAAATAGGTATGTTATTAAAAATACTATTACGATATTGTGGGGGAAGTTGAAAAATTTATTGAGTGATAATTCTCAGATGTTTTGTTTAACTGTTAAGCTTCTTGATAATTCTATTTGATTTTCTATTAAAAAGTAATATATGGTAAAAATGAAGGGGAGGGCAAGGATAATAACGGGTTTTGATATATTAAATTTTTCGTTAGATGCTACTCTGGTTATATAAATAAAAAGGACTAGTATTCCACCTACTATGATTAAGAATATAATATAGGAATATCAGAAATTAATATTAAGTATTCCTGTAATGAGGGCGATTCTGGCTGATTGTATTAGAAGGGCGATTCCCATTGAGATAGGGTGTTTAAGGATTAAGAATACAGTTGTAATATAAATTGAAATTGATATTAGTATTATTCAGAGAATAGTTTAATAAGAATATTAATTTTGGAGATTAATGGTAAGTAGGTCTTTTCTCTGAGCTTTTAAAGTTTATCTTATTTTTGATTTACAAGATCAATATTTTATTTAAATTATAAAAGCTTAATGTTAACACTTGATTATTTAGGTCTTTACATAGGAGTTGTAGGGCTGAGTGTTTTTGTCTCTAAACGTAAGCATTTTTTAATTATGTTAATGAGATTAGAATTTGTAGTTCTGGCTTTATTTTTTTTAATTATAATCTCATGTCAGTCAATGAGGTATGAGAATTATTTTTCAATAATTTATATGACGATAGGGGTTTGTGAGGGCGCTTTGGGGTTGTCTATTTTAGTTATAATAGTGCGAACTCATGGCAATGATTATTTTCAAAGGTTTAGTGTTTTATGTTAAAATATATTTTGGCTTTTGTTTTTTTGATTCCATCTTGTTTTTTAGTTAATTTTTGACTTGTTCAGTTATGATTTTTGTCTTTATCTTTTATTTTTATTTTGAGGTTTAAGGGGGTGTTAATTTTTGAAGGTCTAAGGTCAATTTTAGGTTGTGACTTACTTTCTTATTGGATGGTTTTGTTAAGATTTTGGATTTGTTCTTTAATAATTCTATCAAGAGGGGGAATTTACAATAAGGGGGAGTACCCAGGAATGTTTGTTTTTTCAATTTTGATTTTAATGATTTCTTTGGTTTTGGCTTTTTCTTCTTTAAATATTTTTATATTTTATTTATTTTTTGAAGTTAGTCTAATTCCCACATTTGTTTTAATTTTAGGGTGGGGCTATCAACCTGAGCGTCTTCAGGCAGGTGTTTATTTACTTTTTTACACTCTTACTGCTTCTCTACCTATAATGATTTCTATTTTTTTTATTTATAAAAGATTTTATAGATTAAGATTTAGGTTTTTAGTTCCAGTTGATAGTTTGTTCTTATACTTTTGTGTTAATTTTGTATTTTTTGTTAAATCTCCTTTATATTTATTGCATCTCTGACTTCCCAAAGCTCACGTGGAAGCTCCAATTTCGGGGTCTATGGTTTTGGCAGGTGTTTTACTTAAGCTAGGGGGGTATGGTCTAATACGTTTTATGATTTTATTTTCAGGGTTGTTATATATTAACTATTTAGTAGTAGGTGTGAGAATTGTGGGGGGTGTAATTTCTTCATTAATTTGTATCCGCCAAACTGATATAAAATCTTTAGTGGCCTATTCTTCGGTGGCCCATATGGGTTTGGTATTGGGGGGTATTTTAAGTCTTTTTAGTTGGGGGTTTAATGGGGCTTTAATTATAATAGTGGCCCATGGTCTTTGTTCGTCTGGACTTTTTTGTTTGGTTAATTTAGTGTATGAGCGATCAGGTAGTCGAAGAATTTATTTAAATAAAGGCTTGATTAATTTAGTTCCTAACTTATCTTTATTTTGGTTTCTTTTTCTTGCTTGTAATATAGCGGCTCCTCCTTCACTTAATTTGTTTGGTGAGATTATATTAATCAGAAGAATGACGGCATGGAGACATTTTTCTATAGTGATGGTTGGGATAATTTCTTTTTTTAGAGCAAGTTACTCTTTGTATCTTTATTCAATTACTCAGCATGGCAAGGTTTGTACCCTTATAAGTTCAAGTTTACCTAATATTCGTGAGTACTTGTTGCTTATTCTTCATTGAATTCCTTTGAACCTGATGGTCTTGACTCTTGATTTATTTGGTCTATATTTTAGTAGTTTATAAAAATTTTGGTTTGTGGAGCCAAAGATGCATGTAATGCCTAGAATAATTTCAGTTGTATGCTTGGTTTGGGGGGTATCTTTTTTCCTTTTTAGGTGTTTCTTGTTTATTTTAAGGGTGTTTTTTATGGCAAGGGAAATTACCTATTTAGTGGAGTTAATATTTTTTAGTAGTAATTCTTCAAGTATTGTTATAGTATTACTTTTTGATTGGATGTCATTACTTTTTATAAGATTTGTTCTTTTTATTTCTTCTATAGTGATTATTTATAGAGATGGCTATATGGAAGGGGATTTAAATCTGTCTCGTTTTATTTTTTTAGTTTGTTTTTTTGTTTTCTCTATGCTTTTGATGATTATCAGTCCAAATTTAATCAGGATTTTGTTGGGGTGAGACGGGTTAGGTTTGGTTTCTTATTGTTTGATTGTTTACTATCAAAATGTTAAGTCTTCTTCAGCTGGGATATTAACTAGACTTTCGAATCGAGTGGGTGATGTTGCTATTCTTCTTTCTATTTCTTGAATATTAAATTATGGTAGGTTTAATTTTATGTATTATTTAGATTTTATGAGAAGGGATGTATCAATAAAGATTGTTTCTGCTTTTGTTCTTTTGGCGGCTATGACTAAGAGTGCGCAGATTCCTTTTTCTTCATGGCTCCCAGCGGCTATGGCAGCCCCTACTCCAGTATCTTCTCTTGTCCATTCGTCAACTTTGGTGACTGCGGGTGTTTATTTGGTGATTCGTTTTTTTAATAGTTTTAGGCCCAGACTGGTTTATTTTCTTTTGTTTGTTTCTTGTCTAACAATGTTTATAGCAGGGTTGGGCGCTAATTATGAATTTGATTTCAAAAAAATTATTGCTCTATCTACTCTCAGTCAGTTAGGCTTTATGATGGCTACAATTTCTATTGGCGAATTTCGCTTAGCCTTTTTTCACCTTTTAACTCATGCTTTATTTAAGGCTTTGCTTTTTATGTGTGCTGGAAATTTTATTCATAATTTGGGGAGGTTTCAGGATATTCGTTATATGGGAAGATTAAGTGAGTTTTTACCTTTAACTTGCTTAATGTTTAATTTTTCTAATATAGCGTTGTGCGGTCTCCCCTTTTTAGCTGGGTTTTACTCTAAGGATTTGATTCTTGAGGCCCTAAGTATAGGGGTTTTAAATAGTTTTATATATTTGGTTTTTTTTATTTCTACTGGGTTGACTGTTTCTTATTCAGTTCGTTTACTTTATTATTCGGTTTTGGGAGATTTTAATTATTTATGTTTCTATAATTTGTCAGAATTTAATTTTCAAATATTGGTGGGAATAATAGGAATGTTTTTTTTTGTAATTTTAGGGGGGAGAATATTAATATGGATAATTTTATCTTTTTGTTATATGGTTTGTCTACCGATAATTTTGAAGTTACTAACTTTATTGGTTATTTTAAGAGGGGCATGAGTGGGGGTCTTAGCTTCTTCCTTACGGCTGGGGGAACAAAATTTAGTACTAAATTGAATAAAGGCAAGCTTGTTTTTTTCTTCTATGTGAAATATACCATTTTTGTCTACTTTTTGGGTGTCTAAATTTATTTTAGTTGAAGGTGCCCAGTTTTCTAAATATGTTGATCAAGGTTGGTTGGAGTATAGAGGCAGTCAAAATTTATATAAGGTTTTGTCTAAATCTTCTTCTTCAATAAATTTTGTGAATAACAATTTGAAGGTTTATATGTCAGTTTTACTTTTTTGAGTAGTTTTTATTTTTTTATTCTATATTTATTTAAATAGCTTAAGTAAGAGCGTAACACTGAAAATGTTAAGGTAACTGAGGTTTTTAAATACAAGAGGTTTCTCCTATTAATACAATGAAAATGTAGTGTTTTTTTTTAAACTACTTGTACAGAAATAATAACAGACATCTGCTAATAAGGAAGTTAGAAGCTTCTTTTTACTTATTTCTTTAATCGGAAATTTATTTCAATTTTATCATTAACAGTGATTTACCTCTGCTTTGGTTTCGATTAAAAATAAGGATGAGTGAACATCTAATACTAGGTCGAAACTAGGTAGTAATTTACTTCTTATTTAAGGTAAGCCCTAAGGCACCTTCTAAGTGCAAATTAGATATTATGAATAAATATTACCCTACTTAGACCAATTAAGCGCTCCCTGGCTTCACTCATGGTAGAGCCCTCCTAGCAAAATAGTAATAAATGTTAATGAAATAATTGATAAGTGAATTATTCTGCAGTTTTTTATAATAATAATAATTGGTAAAAGGAGGGTAATTTCTACATCAAAAATTAAAAAAATAACGGCAATTAAAAAAAAATGTAATCTGAAAGGTATTCGTGCCGACGATTTGGGTTCGAATCCACATTCAAATGGGGAATTTTTTTCTCGATCAGAAAAGGTTTTTTTAGAAATTGTGGAAGCTAGAGCTATTAATAGTAATCCAATTATTATTGTTAATAACATCATACTAAAAATTATTATAATTATTTATACTATTTCTAGATCTTTTGATTGGAAGTCAAATATAATTTTATACTATATAAATATCTTCCTCATCAGTAAATAGAGATATAAAGGAAAAGTCAAACTACATCTACAAAATGTCAATATCAGGCGGCGGCTTCGAAGCCAAAATGATGGGTGGGTGAGAAATGATTGTTTAAATGCCGTACTAGGCAAGTTGCTAGAAATGTTGTTCCAATAATTACATGTAATCCGTGGAATCCTGTGGCCATAAAAAATGAGGACCCGTAAACTGCATCTGCGATAGTGAAAGGGGCTTCTTGATATTCGTAGGCTTGAAGAAGAGTAAAATAGACTCCTAGTAAAACTGTTAGAAATAGTCTTTCGGAGGCTTGGGAGTAGTTATTTTCTATTAAAGCGTGGTGTGCCCATGTTACAGTAATTCCGGATCTTAGAAGAATAAGGGTATTGAGAAGGGGAATTTGGGCAGGATTAAAGGGAACAATTCCCTTAGGGGGTCAGATTATTCCGATTTCAGCTGATGGTCTAAGACTTCTGTGGAAAAAGCCTCAGAAAAATGAGATAAAAAAAAACACTTCGGATGTGATAAACAGAATTATTCCCCATCGAAGGCCTACTGTTACTTTTAGGGTATGAAGTCCTTGGAGGGTGCTTTCTCGGGTTACGTCTCGCCATCATTGGGCGGAGATTACAATAGATAGTGATATTCCCAATAAAAACAAGCTTCTGTCTTGTGTGTGGAACCACTTAATTAGTCCTATTATTATAGTTATTGCCCCTAAAGCTCCGTATAAAGGTCAAGGTCTTACTTCTACTAAATGGAATGGGTGGTTTTTGTGAGCTGACATTAGATTACTTCTCTAGAGTAAAGAGTACTTAATACTGCAAATACGTAGGACTGAATAATTGATACTGCGGACTCGAGGAGAAGAAGGAGAAGCTGGGTAATAATTAGAATTCTTATTAATGATACTGATAGTGAAGTTCCGGTCCTACCTAGGAGGGTGAGAAGAAGATGCCCCGCAATTATGTTGGCTCTTAACCGCACAGCCAAGGTTCCGGGCCGAATTAGGTTTCTGACTGTTTCAATACATACTATAAATGGCATGAGAATAGGGGGGGTTCCCTGAGGAACTAAATGGGCTAATATGTGGATTGTGTTGTTGACCCAGCCGTACAACATGAATCTAACCCATAAAGGTAGGGCTAATCTTAATGATATTGCTAAGTGTCTGGTTCTAGTAAAAATATACGGAAATAGTCCTAAAAAATTATTAAATATGATTAGAGAGAAGAGACTAATGAATATTAATGTTCTTCCTCTTATTTTTCCAAGTCCTAAAAGGACTTTAAATTCTGCGTGTAATGCTTTGATAATTTTATTTCAGAGAATTTCTATTCGTGATGGAATAATTCAGAAAGGCAAAGGCAGTAAGAGAATTCCCAGGAATAATCTGGCCCAGTTGAGGGGCAATCCTAGGTTAGTAGAGGGGTCAAATGATGAAAAAAGTCTTATTATCATTTTCAATTGATTAATATTAATTTTTTATCTGTCTTATTTATAGGTTGTGTAGAAACTAGTGTTTGGTAGAAGTTTATTACTAAAAATAGTGTGAATGTTAATGAGAATATAATATAGAGTACTGTTCACCTAAGGGGGGCTATTTGTGGTATTAAAAATTGCCCTGTGAGCGATTTCAGCTTGACAAGCTAATGTTATTATTTAACTAAATTTTTCATCAGAAGTAATTGCTACATTACTATGGGATGGTTTAAGAGACCAGTGCTTGCCTTCAGCCATCTAATGATTTAATTCATTTGATAAATGAGGAGGGTGAGATTCTTTCTACTACAATAGGTATGAATCTATGGTTTGTTCCACAGATTTCGGAGCATTGTCCAAAGAATAAACCTGCCCGGTTTAGGGTGAATCTTGTTTGATTTAATCGTCCTGGTGTTGCATCAATTTTTACTCCTATAGAGGGAATTGTTCAGGAGTGGATTACATCTGAGGCTGTAACTAATAATCGTACTTGAGTTTTGTATGGGACTATCACTCGATTGTCAACATCTAACAGTCGGAATGAGTGGTTTGTTTTACTGTTGGACATGTATGAGTCAAATTCAGTATTTTTAAAATCTGTATACTCATATGATCAAAATCATTGGTGGCCAATTGATTTAATTGAAATTAAAGGTGATTTTAACTCGTCTATTAGGTAGAGTAGCTGTAGTGAGGGGAGGGCGATGAACACTAAGGTTACTGCTGGTAAAATAGTTCAGATTAATTCAATGGCTTGGCCTTCCAACAGGAACCGGTTTGTTCAGTTGTTGATGAAAAGCTCTGCTAAGAGGTATCTTACTATAGTGGTAATTATTAATAGGATTGAGAGTGTGTGGTCATGGAAGAAGATAAGCTGTTCTATTAATGGCGAAGCCCTGTCTAAGGATAGGATTGGCGATCAGGTTGCTATTTCTAAAAAAAGTTTTATCTTTATGTATGGGGTTTAAGTCCACTGCACTTTAATCTGCCATATTAGAAGTAATGGAGAATTGGAAGCTCAGAGTATCTATGCTCAGAGGGTGGGGAATTTTGAATTCATTCGATTGAAGTAGGTATATTTGTTGGGGAGATAGTTTTTCGGAGTGAAGTTATTCTTTCTCAGATAATGTAGATTAAAAATATTGTTCTAATGAAAGAGATTAGTGAGCCAATAGAGGATACGATATTTCATCTTAAGTAAGCATCTGGGTAATCAGAGTATCGTCGGGGCATTCCTCTTAATCCTAAGAAATGTTGTGGGAAAAATGTTAGATTTACTCCTACGAATATTGTGACAAATTGGATTTTTAGTAATTTTTCATTTAATGTTAGTCCAGTGAATAGTGGGTATCATTGAATAAATCCCCCGATGATTGCGAACACGGCGCCTATTGAAAGTACGTAATGGAAATGTGCTACAACGTAATAAGTATCATGAAGAACAATGTCGATGGAAGAATTGGCTAGAATTACTCCTGTCAATCCCCCTATAGTGAATAAGAATACAAACCCTAGGGCTCAAAGTATAGCTGGTGACAGATTAAGTTTAGTTCCGTTTAGGGTGGCGATTCACCTAAATACTTTGATTCCAGTGGGGACTGCGATAATTATGGTTGCTGATGTGAAGTAGGCTCGTGTATCAACATCTATTCCTACTGTGAACATGTGATGGGCTCAGACAATGAATCCTAATAGTCCAATTGCTAATATAGCATAGATTATTCCTAGAGCTCCAAATGTTTCTTTTTTTCCTCTTTCCTGTCTAATAATGTGTGAAATTATTCCAAATCCGGGTAAAATTAAAATATAAACTTCAGGATGACCAAAAAATCAAAATAGGTGTTGGTATAAAATTGGGTCTCCTCCTCCTGCTGGATCAAAGAAGGAGGTGTTTAGGTTTCGGTCTGTTAGAAGCATAGTGATGGCTCCAGCTAGAACGGGGAGGGATAAAAGCAAGAGCAAGGCTGTAATGGCGATTGACCAAACTAACAGAGGCATTTGGTCTAGGGATATTCCTGGGGATCGTATGTTAATTACTGTAGTAATAAAATTGATGGCACCTAAAATTGAGGAGACTCCTGCTAGGTGGAGACTAAAGATTGCCATATCAACAGACGCTCCCCCATGGGCCAGGTTGGATGCAAGGGGGGGGTACACTGTTCATCCTGTTCCAGCTCCTCTCTCAACTATACTCCTTATTAGGAGGAGGGATAGAGATGGAGGTAGGAGCCAGAATCTTATGTTGTTTATTCGTGGGAAAGCTATGTCAGGGGCTCCGAGTATAAGGGGCACTAATCAGTTACCAAATCCCCCTATTATGATGGGTATTACTATGAAAAAAATTATTACAAATGCATGGGCAGTTACAATAACGTTGTAGATTTGGTCGTTACCAATAAAGGTTCCGGGTCTACCTAGTTCAGCTCGTACTAAAAGTCTTAGGGCGGTACCAACTATTCCCGATCAGGCTCCGAAAATGAAATACAAGGTGCCAATGTCTTTGTGATTTGTTGAAAAGAGCCATTTGTTCGTCGAAATGGCTGAGTTAAAGCGGTAAATTGTAAATTTACTTACGAGATTTCCTCTTTCGACATAGGCCTTATATTCAATCATGATTTTAAATTGCAAGTTTAAAGGTGGGAAAGCCCTAAGGCTTAAAAATGGGGTTTTATTTCCAACTTTGAAGGTTGATAGTTTGCTTAACTTAAATCCTTCCTAGATTCAGCTAAGCAGGGTTGGAGTTAGGGCCAGGCTTAGAATAATTCCTATATTTGTTCTTATGAGAAGCTTATTGGGGGTTTTTTGGAGGTTCTTAATTAGTACTTTCCTCGCTGTTGTTTTTATGGTTATGGGGACTAGCATAATTCGTAGGTAGTAGAATAGCGTAATTAAGGTAATTACAATTATAGCTAATCTAGGAATAATTAGTTTATTTTCTACTAAGATTTGAATGGTCAATCATTTTGGAAGAAAACCAATGAAAGGAGGAATTCCTCCTAAGGAGAAAAAATTTAAGATGAAAATTCATTTTGATGTGTTTCTATTTATTGAAGTAATTATTAATTGGCTTAAATGGTTTAAATTAAATTTTTTAAACTGCAGAATTAATAAGGTATTTATTAAGCAATAAAAGGTTAGATAGATAATTCAGATTGATTTGGTTAGTATTATTGCCCCTATTATTCAGCCTATATGATTGATGGATGAATAGGCCAGGATTTTTCGTAAGCTAGTTTGATTTAATCCAAGGATTCTGCCCACTATAATTCTAGAGATTAGAGAGACTATAACCCAATTGGTGGAATTTAAGTACAAAATTATGGTTATTGGGGCAATTTTTTGTCAAGTTAGAAGTATCAAGGCATTAATTCAAGAGATTCCTTCTATAACTTCGGGGAATCAGAAATGGAATGGGGCTGCTCCTATTTTTATAATTAAAGCTGAAAGGATAATTACTAACATCGGGGAATTAGTAATTAAATCTCTCGTTATTCTGTTAATTACAATATTACTGAGCAACATTATGAGGATGATGGATGAGGCTATTGCCTGAATAATGAAATATTTAATGGTGGCTTCTGAGGCTCGGATGTTTTTTTTTTCTATAATTAGGGGGATGAACGATAGCAAATTGATCTCAAGCCCAATTCACATTCTAACTCAAGAATTAGCAGAAATGGTGAAAATTGTTCTGAAAATTAAAATTAATAGGAAAAAAGGCTTGTATAAGCTATAAATTAAAGAGGGAAAGATTTTACTTTCATGAGAGGGGTATGAACCCGATAGCTTAGTTAGCTTACCTTTTTGTGTTTTAGTATATGATGTACGGAGGTTTTTGATACCTCAAGGGATAGTTTAATTCTATCAAATATAGTAGGGGCGAATTTCGCTTTATTTACCCTATCAAGGTAGCCCTTTAGTCAGGCACCCTGCT